TTGCTCATTATCAGACAATCACTTATTCACAAACCTCGTGTGGGGCTGATAGTTTTCATTCCCCTTCCCCATCTCCTCATGGAAAACCCTTTTCGCTCCGCTTAGCCCTATCCCCTTCTAGAGGTATTTTAGTGATAGGTTCTATAGGAACTGGACGATCCTGTTTGGTCAAATACCTAGCGACAAACTCCTATGTTCCTTTCATTACAGTATTTCCGAACAAGTTCCTGGATGACAAGCCTAAAGGTTATCTTCTTGATGATATCAATATTGATGATAGTGACGATATTGATGATAGTGATGATGACCTTGATATTGATACGGAGCTGCTAACTATGACGAATGTGCTAACTATGTATATGACGCCGAAAATAGACCGATTTGATATAACCCTTCAATTCGAATTAGCAAAAGCAATGTCTCCTTGCATAATATGGATTCCAAACATTCATGATCTGCATGTGAATGAGTCGAATTACTTATCCCTCGGTCTATTAGAGAACTATCTCTCCAGGGATTGTGAAAGATGTTCCACTGGAAAGATTCTTGTTATTGCTTCGACTCATATTCCCCAAAAAGTGGATCCCGCTCTAATAGCTCCGAATAAATTCAATACATGCATTAAGATACGAAGGCTTCTTCTTCCACAACAACGAAAGCACTTTTTCATTCTTTCATATACTAGGGGATTTCACTTGGAAAAGAAGATGTTCCATACTAACGGATTCGGGTCCATAACCATGGGTTCCAATGCGCGAGATCTTGTAGCACTTATCAATGAGGCCCTATCAATTAGTATTACACAGAAGAAATCCATTATAGAAACTAATACAATTAGATCAGCTCTTCATAGAAAAACTTGGGATTTTCGATCCCAGATAAGATCGGTTCAGGATCATGGGATCCTTTTCTATCAGATAGGAAAGGCTGTTACACAAAATGTACTTCTAAGTAATTGCCCCATAGATCCTATATCTATCTATATGAAGAAGAAATCATGTAAGGTAGGGGATTCTTATTTGTACAAATGGTACTTCGAACTTGGAACGAGCATGAAGAAATTCACGATACTTCTTTATCTTTTGAGTTGTTCTGCCGGATCGGTCGCTCAAGATCTTTGGTCTTCATCCAGACACGATGAAAAAAATTGGATCACTTCTTATGGATTCGTTGAGAATGATTCTGATCTAGTTCATGGCCTATTACTATTATTACTATTAGAAGTAGAAGGCGCTCTGGCTCTGGCGGGATCCTCACGGACAGAAAAATATTGCAGTCAGTTTGATAATAATCGAGTGACATTACTTCTTCGGTCCGAACCAAGGAATCAGTTAGATATGATGCAAAATGGATCTTGTTCTATCGTTGATCAGGGATTTCTATATGAAAAATACGAATCGGAGTTTGAAGAAGGGGAAGGGGCCCTCGATCCGCAACAGATAGAGGAGGATTTATTCAATCACATAGTTTGGGCTCCTAGAATATGGCGCCTTTGTGGCAATCTATTTGATTGTATCAAAAGGCCCACTGAATTGGGATTTCCCTATTGGACTGGGTCATTTCGGGGCAAATGGATCATTTATCATAAAGAGGATGAGCTTCAAGAGAATGATTCGGAGTTCTTGCAGAGTGGAACCATGCAGTACCAGACACGAGATAGATCTTCCAAAGAACAGGGCTTTTTTCGACCAAGCCAATTCATTTGGGACCCTGCGGATCCATTCTTTTCCCTATTCAAAGATCAGCCCTCTGTCTCTGTGTTTTCACGTCGAGAATTCTTTGCAGATGAAGAGATGTCAAAGGGGCTTATTGCTTCCCAAACAAATCCTCCTACATCTATATATAAACGCTGGTTCATCAAGAATACGCAAGAAAAGCACTTCGAATTGTTGATTCATCGCCAGAGATGGTTTAGAACCAATAGTTCATTATCTAATGGATCTTTCCGTTCTAATACTCTATCCGAGAGTTATCAGTATTTATCAAATCTGTTCCTATCTAACGGAACGCTATTGGATCAAATGACAAAGACATTGTTGAGAAAGAGATGGATTTTCCCGGATGAAATGAAACATTTGATTCATGTAACAGGAGAAAGATTCCCCATCCCTTAGCCGTAAAGATATGTGCCCATGAAAAGGGGATTAAGTGGAACAGAATTGGCCGGATGGTAGAGTCGTGGAAACACTTGTTTCTTCCATCTTTTTGGCCTTAGCTCCATGGAAGAATTGAAATCTTAGATCACTATGTGTGGATGATATGAACTGCCTAAACAAGAATTATTGAACTGCGAAAGAGCCTATTACTCGCTACATCAAACAATTTCTACTAATGAAACCATGTAAATACATCGGAAAATACGCATGTCCGCTGAAATGGTTGTTGCTATCTGCTCCAATAATGAATCATTGGTTTCATTGAATAACTCAAGAAGATAGATAGACCTTTCTCTTCGTCTCAGGTCGATGGATCTCCTCAATTGGAAGATCTCCCATATGGA